TAATTTACCGATCTTACTAATCACAATAGATCAAATAGCAATGGATACGACTATTCCAACAGTTAGACCTTTCTTTGATATGGATTCTCTATTCCTAATGGCTGTGGTACGGAAAAGACTGTTAAAGAAAAGAGTAGACAAGGAATGAAAATATCCCTCTCGGTCTATGACACCTAAACGGAATAAAAATCCGGATCAAACCCTTATTTATCTTAACCTTAGGTTAATTTACGAAAGGGAGCAAAATGGGGTCGAACCCTTATTCTTATTAGTCTTTTTTTTATTTTTGTTAGGTTTAAGTCTGACGAGAATAATATTCTACAACTAACAATTCATTTATTTTCAAACCGACCCACTTACTATCTATTATTTGATTGACTAATCCTTTATATTGGAATGCTTGAAGAGTCAAATGGTTTGGCAATTCCTCATTAGGGGATGAATCGAGAGAATTTTGAATTAGAGCTTTAGATTTTTGTTCATCCCTCGCCGCAATAGTATCTCGGGGTTTGCAGCGATAACTTGGTATATCTACTATACGACCATTGACTAAAATATGTCTATGGTTAACTAATTGGCGAGCTCCCGGAATAGTCGGAGCCATACCCAACCGAAAAAGGATGTTATCCAGGCGCATTTCAAGCAATTGTAGTAAAACCTGACCTGTTGACCCCTTTGCCTTTCCGGCGATACGAACGTATTTAAGTAATTGTCGTTCTGTAAGACCATAATGAAAACGCAATTTTTGTTTTTCTTCTAGGCGAATACGATATTGGGATTTTTTCCCGGAACGCGATTGGTTTCTAAGATCACTTCCAGCTCTGGGCCTTTTATTAGTTAGCCCTGGTAAAGCCCCCAGGCGCCGTATTTTTTTGAAACGAGGACCTCGGTAACGCGACATAAAGACTCCTTCTTCTTATTTATATTTAATTATTATTATTAATTCTTATTGATGAAATTTCATCATTCTACAGAATAAATCTAAACTAAAAATGAACTAAATTCTAAATAAAGCCAAATTTACTGAAGTATTATTCTATTAAAGAATAATGAGATGAGTTGGATAAATATCCAGATCTTTATATTCTATATATAGAAAAAGAAAAGGATTCTTTTTATGAGATAGTTGGAAATTCCTATAACATAAAAAATAAATGGCTTTTGCGAAAAGAGGAAGACACTTTTTTTTTTCAATATTCTTTGATTTCAAAGATGCATTATCAATCATGTAAAACATCGAATAAAATAAATAGAGAAAAGCCTACTATCGGAATCGAACCGATGACCATCGCATTACAAATGCGATGCTCTAACCTCTGAGCTAAGCAGGCTCACATAACATAAATTTGACATACATAAGAATTCAATAAACTCTTAGAATTTTGCTATTAACTATTTCATTTTAATTCTTGGCTATTCATATTCGCTATTATGATTTAGCTATTATGATTATGAATATATTAATTAATAATTTAAAGATTAAAGTTAAAGAATAGAATATAGAATTTCAAATAACTGTTAAATATTATATTATAGAACATAAATATTATATTATAGAACATAACAATTAATGTAGCGATATATAATTTCAAATTTTTTATCACAATTAAATATTTTTTATTATTTTTAATAAAAAAAAGAATCGACCGTTCAAGTATTTGAAATTTTTGGGGGAAAGGAGTGGAAGAGAGACAGATGTTTAGGGTATGTATCCACCTATATTGAATTGCGGATACAGAAATGATAAAATAGTTTTTGATTGGACCGAATATGAGCCTCCTATAGATATAGTAGATATAGAATATGAAAGAAGATAGACAAGAAATCAAAGACAAAGAGGAGAAAACACTTTTTCGAGACAGGAATCTATCTAATGAATTCAACTGTTACGCTATAAATGAAAGAAAAAAGGGAACGAGATCACAATGAGATTTGCATCTCAAAAAGGGGGATATGGCGAAATCGGTAGACGCTACGGACTTAATTGGATTGAGCCTTGGTATGGAAACTTACTAAGTGATAACTTTCAAATTCAGAGAAACCCTGGAATTAATAAAAATGGGTAATCCTGAGCCAAATCACGTTTTCCGAAAACAAACAAAGGTTCAGAAAGCGAAAATAAAAAAGGATAGGTGCAGAGACTCGATGGAAGTTGTTCTAACGAATGGAGTTGATTGTCTTAAATTGGTAGAGGAATCCTTCTATCGAAACTTCAGAAAAGATGAAGGATAAACCTGTATACATAATACAGAAGAATTGGTATGAATCAATTCCATATTGAAGAAAGAATCGAATATCCATTGATCAAACCATTCACTCCATAATCTGATAGATCTTTTGAAGAACTGATTAATCGGACGAGAATAAAGATAGAGTCCCGTTCTACATGTCAATACCGGCAACAATGAAATTTATAGTAAGAGGAAAATCCGTCGATTTCAAAAATCGTGAGGGTTCAAGTCCCTCTATCCCCAAAAAGTCCATTTGACTCCCTAATTAT